ATACAGATATTGAAAGCTTTTCATGGGATTATTAAGGAAGAAAAAACTTTTAGAATGTTGGAATTAATGGGCTAAAATTAGAAGAATTTGAGAAATTTTAGTATAATGAGATTAGGGGCAAGACTAAATTGCATGGTTTATTTTATCGAAATAATCCTTTTTTCAGGCACCCTAATGGTGAGGGGGTCTTTTTTATCTTAAAAATTTTTAAGTGTTTGTATAACATACAACACCCCCCAAAAATCACGATTTTTTTGAAAATTGGTGATTTTTTTTGATTTTTTTTTCACCGGTTCTGAGGGTGGTTTTAGGGGGTAATTTTAATGTTCTAGCTGAAAATTCCCATGTAGTTGTTTCATTAGGGATCGATTCTGACTGGGGTATACGTGCACCTTAATAAAAATTAAAGGAATATATTTAACAAAAAATTTAATTAATATATTTAAACTATAGATTTCTTAATAATAATAGTCTATAATTTATAAAAGTATTTAATTTAACTATAATTTTAACACTATCATTATTAACTATAAGTGTTTTATATGAATATAATTCTATGCAGTATACTTTAAGTATTTTTGATGGATCCAGAGAAAAAAAAAAATAGGGAAAATCTTTAAAAATGGGGATACGGGTATTAATTTTTAATTAGTTATAAATTAATAAATAGTAATTGATTTATACTGTCGTTACATATATATATAATATATTAAATATATATATATAAACATTTAATATATCTATAAACCATTATATATTCTTTTATAATAAATAGTTTATGTATACTAATAGTTATATAAATATATATATATAAAATTATATGTAAATTATAAATATGTTAAATTTTTATATAGAAGGAGACAATATTGAAAAAAAAAAAAAAAAAAATTTATTCTATTAATAATCCCATGAAAAATTAAAATTAAGATTTAAAATTTGATTAAAGCTTTTAAATTTTAAGGTAAAAATTTAAATTTTAATATTAAAAGTCTAATAAATACCTGAAAAATTTAATCTTTATTTGACTTATACAGTAAGAATGTTATTTAATAATTAGGTTTTTTTTGATAAAAAAAAAGTAAAAAAAGTGCATTGTATGAAATTTTGGCTTTAAGAGTTTGTATGAAAAACCCTTAGAGACTAAAAAATGACAAAATTTTTGAAAAAATTGAAAATTTTTGAAAAAAAATGTCAAAATTTCTGAAAAATCCGGAAATTTTAGGGGGTAAAAAAAACTATTTGAAAAATCAGTAGAAAATTTTTGAGGCGCCGAAAATTCCCTGATTTTTTTTTTCATTTTTTTGGAAATTTTGAAAAAGTGATTTTTCAGGGGTTTGGGGGTTTTCATATAAGTCAGAAATCCCTAAATTTTTGGGGTTTCAAAAAATTTGATTGAAATTTTCTGCTATTGTTTTTGGGGGGTTTATAAAAATTTTTGCTTTATTTTAATTTTTTCAGCTATTGTTTTGAGTAAATTTGGTGAATTTTTACTTTTTCTTTAAGTTTTTCAGGGTAAATTTTTAAAAAAGGTCTAAATTTAATCAAATTTAAAGCAGAAAATTTCAATCAAATTTAAAATTGATTGATTGGGATTTTTCAAATAATTTTAAAAATTTTGGGTCGATTTTTAAAATTTTACTTTCATGGGAGTTTTTAAACAGTGCTTAAAATTTAAAGAATTCGAGAGGTTTTAGGAAGTGAAACTTTTTAATTATTGTTAGTAATTTCCCGTTTAGAGAAAATTTCTTTGAAGTTTTCATACAATCAAATTTTAAATTTCAAAATTTTTCTATATTCCTGAAAAATAGACAAAAATTTTCTACTGATTTTTCAGCTAAATTTTAAAAATTTAAGATATTTTTCTTTAGTTTTTTCATATAAAGATATTTTAGGGTGAAATATTTTTTGTATGAAATTTCCTTTTTAAGATTTAATGTTGGGTTTTAGATAGTTAAAATTTTAATTTTTCATGAGATTTTTTTAGTAATTTAATCTTAATTTTAGTGTTTTTAGTAAATTTATTAGATGGGGTTTTTAAGATACTAGATTTTTTCTCTATTTTTTTATTATTCTATGAAATTTCTAAAGTAATGTTACTAGGTAAAATTAAGATAATTTAAATTTCTTCAAAATTTATAAATTTTAGGGGTTTGGAAATTTATATGATATTTTTATTAGTAGTTAATTTTTGGGTAAAATTAATGAATAAAAATTTTTATTTGGGGAATTTTATGTAGTTTATGACTATTTTTCAGGAATTTTGAAAATTTTGTACAAAATAGGGTGATTTTGTTAAAAATTTTCATAATTTTGGGGGGTCAAAAATGAGTTTACTTGAAAAACTCAATCAATCAATTTTTAGGCGGCGAATAATTGATTTGGGGAGATTTTTTGGGTTGTTAACGGTTAGTTAAGAAAGGTCTTTAATATCATTGGGTGAGTGGTATTTTTAGATAAAAAAAAGTAAGCAGAATTTGTAATTTTAATCATATTTAATTGGGATAATGGGAAAATCCTATTTAAATAAGGTAATTACTTATTAAAGGTTCAATGGTATATTTATTAATAAATGTATCAATGAAATATTTCTGTTTTTGATAGGGAGGAAACCGCTTTTTTTCATGGGAATTATAAAATAGTCAAATTTCAGCTCTTTTTTCTCTAAGTTAAAATTGGAAATATAATTTTAAATTAAAGTTTTAAATTTTTCTATATTTTTAAAATTTTAGTATTAAGTAAATTAGCAGAATAAGGATGTGAAAACTTTCAAATATATTTTTGAAATATTTTAATATTGTGTGAAAATTTAAGTAATTAGTCTAAAATTATAAATTTTAAAGTTTGTAAAGAAAATTACAGGTAAGTTGGTCTTAAATTATAAATAGATTGGTGTTGTGTATAGGAGATTTTTTAAAATTTAGGATTTTATATATTAATTTCTTTATGTATTAATTTCTCCTTATACTAAACATGTTATTTTTATAATCTAGTTTTTTTGGTAAAAAATTTTATTTAGGTTTGAAATTTTAGTAATTGATTATATTATATGCTAATTTAAGTATTAAAAAAAATTAATTTTAAATAAGTTAATTATTTTATCTAGCAATAAATAAGATTAAAAATTTAGGAAACTAAGATTTAGTAATTAAATTTAGTATTGGTCAAATTTGTGCCAGCAATCGCGGTTAAACAGATAATGCAACTAAAATTTTATTGGTTTTAATTAATATTATTAATTTAGATTTAAAGTTTGATTTATTAAGTAGAATTTTTAAATTAATATAAATCTGTGATTAGTTTTTAAAATTAAGAAATTCAAATTTTAGACTAGGATTAGATACCCTATTATTTTGAGTGTTAAAATTAGAATGCTTTATTAGTAGTAGTTATGTTCTTGAAAATAAATAGATTTGGCGGTTCTTTAGTCCATTCAGAGGAACCTGTCCTATAATTGATATACCACGATTTAATGTACTTATTTTAATTAGTTTATATATCGCCGTTTTAGAATTTTTTGAAAGAATTTTAATATTTAAGATTTTATTTGTAAAAGTAGTTCAGGTCAAGATGTAGTTTATAGGTAAGGAGAGATGGGTTACTTTAATTTTATTTATTGAGCTGTTATTTTAAAAATAATAGTAAATTGGATTTGAGGGTAATATTAATTAGTTTATTAAGATGATTTAGGCTCTAGAGTATGTACATATCGCCCGTCACTTTCACTCTAAAGTGGAATAAGTCGTAACATAGTAGGTGTACTGGAAAGTGTACCTGGAATGGCAAGTTAAAGCTTTAAAAAGCATTTTAGTTACATTAAAAAGTTTATTGTGTTAAACAATATAATTTGATTTTGAAGTAATTATTAGAATATTTAGTTTAATTTAAATTAATATGAGTAAATTAAAGTTTAATTATTTGTGAAGAATAAATTTAATATAATTATAGTTTATTAGTATTGTGAAAGAAATTTAATCAAAATTTTATAAGAAGAGTTAATTTTTTGTACCTTGTGTATCAGGGTTTATTAAATAAAGTTAATGGATATTTATTTTCTCGAATTTAAGAGAGCTATAATTATATAATTTTTATTGTGGAATAAATATTAGTAATATAATTATTGAAGTGAAATGCTATTCGATCTTAAATATATCTAGTTTTTTAAGAAATAAATTTAATTTAGTTTATTTTAAATATAAGTTTTAATTTTTAAGTTTATGTTTGAATAAGTAAATATTTTAGGGGATGAGCTTTAAAATAAAATTTTAAAAATTTATTTAATTTTATTAATAAATAGGATTAGAAGTTTTTATTTTTAAATAGTGTTTTATAACTAATTAATATAAAAATATAATTTGTATTTAAATTTTAAGTTTTTTATTAAAATTTTCTTTTTAATAATTAAAAAGTAGTAATAATGATAAAATTAGTAAAATTAAGAGTTTAAATTATTAAATATTGAAAGGTTAAATAAAGGAACTCGGCAAAATATTTTTCACCTGTTTATTAAAAACATGTCTTTTTGATTATAATTTAAAGTCTAACCTGCCCAATGATAAAATTTAAATGGCTGCGGTATTTTGACCGTACAAAGGTAGCATAATCATTAGTTTTTTAATTGAAAGCTGGAATGAAAGGTTGCATGAAAAAATGACTGTCTCTATTTAAATTTAATTGAATTTTATTTTTAAGTAAAAAAGCTTAAATTTTTCTAAAAGACGAGAAGACCCTATAGAGTTTTATAAATTTATTATAAGGAATTTTTAGGATTTAAAATAATTTATATTTAATTTATTTAATTGGGGTGATTGAAAAATTTGTTAAACTTTTTTTATTTATATTACATTAATTTATGAGTTTTTGATCCTTACTTTAAGATTAAAAGATAAAATTACCTTAGGGATAACAGCGTTATTTTTTTTGAGAGTTCAAATCGAAAAAAAAGATTGCGACCTCGATGTTGGATTAAAATAAATTTTTGGTGTAGAAGCTAAAAAAATTAGGTCTGTTCGACCTTTAAAATTTTACATGATCTGAGTTTAAACCGGCGTGAGCCAGGTTGGTTTCTATCTTTAGAAAAAGTAAATATCTTAGTACGAAAGGACCTTTTATTTAATTTAAAATTTTTATATGAATAAAATTAATATTATTTTGGCAGAATAGTGCGTTAGATTTAGAATCTTTTTATGTAATTTATTTACAAATAATACTTGATATTTAAAGATTATCTTTTAAGGTTGTTGATATTTTTAGTATTAGTAATTTGTGTTTTAGTTGGGGTTGGATTTCTGACTTTAATAGAGCGGAAAGTTTTAAGATATATTCAGATTCGAAAAGGCCCTAATAAATTGGGTTTTATTGGATTATTACAGCCTTTTAGAGATGCAATTAAATTATTTTCTAAGGAGCAAATTTTTCCAATATATTCTAATATTAATTTATATTATATATCTCCAATTATAAGACTATTTTTTTCATTATTATTATGGGTTTCTATACCTTTTTATTCTTTTAATTTTAGTTTTAATTATTCTTTTCTTTTTTTTTTAAGTGTATCAAGATTAGGGGTTTACGGGATAATGATAGCTGGTTGATCTTCTAATTCAAATTATGCTCTATTAGGGAGATTACGTTCAGTAGCTCAAACTATTTCTTACGAAGTTAGGTTAGTTTTGATTTTAATAAGATTTTTATTTTTAATTTATAGATTTGATATTTTTGATATATTAAAGTATCAAGAATTTGTTTGATTTTTTTTCTTGGATTTTCCTTTAGTAATTATATGAATAGTAACATGTTTAGCAGAAACTAATCGTACTCCATTTGATTTTGCTGAAGGTGAATCTGAATTAGTATCAGGATTTAATGTTGAGTACAGAAGTGGGGGTTTTGCAATAATTTTTTTAGCTGAATATTCGAATATTTTATTTATAAGAATACTTAGAAGGTTTATATTTATAGGAGGAAATTTAAATAATTTAACTTTTTTTTTAAAATTAAGGTATTTAAGGTTTTTTTGAGTTTGAGTTCGTGGGACTTTACCTCGATATCGATATGATAAATTAATAAATTTAGCTTGAAAAAGTTATTTAATTGTATCTTTGAATTTTTTTTTATTTAGGCTAGGGTTAGTATTAAATATTTTAATTATTAATAATTTTTTTATTTAGTGAAATTAATTTAGTACCAAAATAAATTAATAGAAAGTTAAGATATTTCTTTTTTATACTTTCAAGGTATACACTTATTCAAGTTCATTAATTAATGAAAAAAAATAATTTTATCTCAAATTTTATGAGTTAATGGGTTTATAATGTAATAGATGAAGTATATAATAGTTAGTATTTGTCCTGTAAAAATAAAAGGGTCTTCAACAGGTCGAGCTCCAATTCAAGTTAAGAGGATGATGGTAGTAAAGAATCTTCAAAATAAATATTTATTTATTGGATAAAATCTTGTTCTTAAGAATTTTTTTTTATTAATAAAAGGTATAATGTATAAGATACTAATTCTAAGAATTAGGGCTAATACGCCCCCTAATTTATTAGGGATTGAGCGAAGAATAGCATAAGCAAAAAGAAAATATCATTCAGGTTGAATATGAGCGGGGGTAACTAGAGGATTAGCAGGAATAAAATTATCTGGGTCACTTAAAAGATAGGGGTTTGTTAAAGATAGTAAAGTTAAAGCTATTATTATAATAAGGAATCCAACTAAATCTTTTAAGATAAAATAAGGATAAAAAGGAACTTTATCAATATTTCTATTCAATCCTAAGGGATTGTTTGAACCAGTTTGATGAAGGAAAAATAAATGAATTATTACTAAGGCAGTAATAATAAAAGGTAAAAGGAAATGAAATGTAAAGAATCGGTTTAGAGTAGCATTTTCTACTGCGAAGCCCCCTCAGATTCATTGTACAATAGAATTTCCTAAGTAGGGAATAGCAGAAAGAAGATTAGTAATTACGGTAGCACCTCAGAATGATATTTGCCCTCAAGGTAATACATATCCTAGAAAGGCAGTAGCTATAGTGAAAAAGAAAATAGTTACTCCGGTTAATCAAGTTTCTTTTAAATTATAGGATCTATAATAAATTCCTCGACCAATATGAATATATAAACAAATAAAAAAAAATGAAGCCCCATTAGCATGTAGTGTTCGAATTAATCATCCAAAATTTACATCTCGACAAATATGGATAATTCTATTGAATGCTAAGGTAGTTCTGGGACAGTAGTGTATTGCTAAAAAAATTCCTGTAATAATTTGGATTATTAAACATAATCCTAATAAGCTACCAAAATTTCATAATGTTGAGATATTTGATGGAGTTGGGAGGTTAATAAAAGTAGAAATTAAAATTTTTATTAAAGGGTTTTTTTTAATAAATTTTAACATTAAAATTTTTGACGGAATGGGCCAAGTTTAAAATTAGAGATTTTAGTTACTATAATTAAAGTAATTAGTAGATAGATTACTAATAATCTTATTAATAAAATATTTGGGTAAGTAAGGTATTTATTTATAAAATTTATTGTTCTGAAGTTAAATTGGATAAAGGTTCTATAATTTTTATTTAAGATATTAGATATGAATTCATTAATTGGTAATATTAAGATTAAGATCATTATAATGAATAAAAGTAATAAGAAGTTTGAAATTTTAAATTTTTCATTTGATGCAATTCTTGTTATGTAAATAAATAAAACTAGTATACCTCCAATTATAATCAAGAATAAAATATATGAAAATCAAAAATTTTTGTATATAAATCCTGTTATAAAAGAAATGCATAAGGTTTGAAGGAAAATCATTAATCCTATTGATAAAGGATGAGAGAGAAAAATAAATATAAATCTTCAAATACATCTTATTATAAAAATTTTTATTAATATATCAGAAAATAGTTTATATTAAAATTTTAATTTTGGAAATTAAAGTAGGGAGAATTTCTCTTTTCTGAAGTTTTAAAAGAATGCTCTTATTTTTGATTTACAAGATCAATATTTTATTTAAATTATTAAAACTTTAATGTTAAATATTTTTTTTGGTAGATTTCTCTATCTTTCAGGTTTATTTACTTTTATTATTGAGCGAAAACATTTACTTTTAATATTATTAAGTTTAGAATATATTGTGGTATCATTATTTTTATTAATTTTTTATAATTTAATGATTAATTTTGATTACTTTTTTTGTATAATTTTTTTAACAATAAGAGTTTGTGAAAGAGTATTGGGATTATCTATTTTAGTTTTTATAATTCGTAATCATGGGAATGATTATGTACTATCTTTTTCTTCTTTATGATAAAATTTTTATTTATAATAGTATTTTTAACTCCTTTATGTTTTTTCAGGTACTGATATTTAAGTTTATTTTTATTTTATTTAAGATTTTTATTTATTTTTATATTTAATATTAGGAAGGATTATAGGTTTTTATCGTATAATTTTGGATTGGATTTATTATCTTATTCTATAGTAATATTAAGATTTTGAATTTGCTCATTAATATTATTAGCAAGAGCAAAAATTTTTAAGAAAAAAGATTATTATGAATTATTTATATTTAATATTTTATTTTTAATATTTAGTCTATTTATAGTATTTTCTTCATTGAATTTTTTTATTTTTTATTTATTTTTTGAGATTAGTCTAATTCCTACATTTTTTCTTATTATTGGTTGAGGGTATCAACCAGAGCGAATTAGGGCAGGAAAATATCTTTTATTTTATACTTTATTAGCTTCTTTACCAATAATAGTAGGAATTTTTTTTATTTTTAAAAGTGTCAATAGATTGGATTTTTATTTTTTATCACTAAATTTAGATAATTTTTTATTTTATTTATGTATTAATATAGTTTTTTTTGTTAAAATACCTATATATTTAATTCATTTATGGCTACCCAAAGCCCATGTTGAGGCTCCTATTTCAGGTTCAATAATTTTAGCAGGTGTGATATTAAAGTTAGGGGGATATGGTTTATTTCGAGTAATAAAAATATTTTTAAACATAGGTTTAAAGATTAATTTTATTTTTATTACTATTTCTTTAATTGGTAGAGTTTATATATCTTTAATTTGTCTTCAACAAAGAGATATTAAATTATTAATTGCTTATTCTTCTGTTTCTCATATAGGCTTAGTATTAAGGGGTTTATTAACTTTAAATTTAATGGGCATGTGGGGTAGATTAGTTTTAATATTAGGACATGGGTTATGTTCATCTGGTCTTTTTTGTTTAGCTAATATTTCTTATGAACGTTTAAATAGACGAAGTTTGTATTTAAATAAGGGTTTAATGAATTTTATGCCAACATTATCTATATGATGGTTTTTATTTTGTATTAGAAATATAGCCGCTCCTCCTTCATTAAATTTGTTGGGGGAAGTCCTTTTAATTAATAGATTAATTATTTATAGAAAGTTAACAATAATTATATTAGCTCTTTTTTCTTTTTTTAGTGCCTGCTATTCTTTATTTTTATATTCTTATACTCAGCATGGTTTATTTAGTTCTGGAATTTATTCATTTACTTATATTTCAAATCGTGAGTTTTTATTACTAGTTCTTCATTGAATTCCCCTAAACTTTTTAATTTTTAAGGGTGAAATTTTTAGAGTATGAATTTACTTAAATAGTTTAAATTAAAATATTAATTTGTGGAATTAAAGATATAAAATTTTATTTTAAGTAATTTTAAATAAAACTTGTAAGATTTATTTTTCTTTTTTTAGGTTTTTATCATTTAATTTGTTTTTGATTAGTCTTTTCTTGATTATTTCTGAGAAAAGACTTATTATTGAGTTTTATTTATTAAATTTGAGAAATTTTACAGTAAATTTTTTAATCTTTATTGACTGAATATCTACTTTATTCATAAGATTTGTCTTATTTATTTCATCAATAGTAATTTTTTACAGAAGTGAATATATAAAAGATGAAATGTATATTAGTCGTTTTATTTATTTAATTATTTTATTTGTGATTTCTATAATAATAATAATTTTATCTCCCAATTTAGTTTCTATTTTATTAGGTTGAGACGGATTAGGGCTAATTTCTTATATTTTAGTTATTTATTATCAAAATTTTAAATCATTCAATGCAGGTTTATTAACTGCTTTAACTAATCGAATTGGGGATGTAGCCTTATTGATATCTATTTCTTTATTTTTAGAATATGGAAGTTGAAACTTTAGTAGATTCTTAGAGTTTTATAATTTAAAAGAGAATATGGGTTTAACACTAATTTTTATTATAATCGCAGCTTTTACAAAGAGGGCACAAATCCCATTTTCTTCTTGGCTTCCAGCTGCAATAGCAGCTCCAACACCTGTTTCTTCTTTAGTTCACTCTTCTACTTTGGTTACTGCTGGAGTTTACTTATTAATTCGGTTTTCTACAGGTTTTTCAGAAAATACAATAAAAGTTATTTTAATTTTCTCATTGTTAACTATATTTATATCTGGATTAGGGGCTAATTTTGAATTTGATTTAAAGAAAATTATTGCTCTTTCTACTTTAAGTCAATTAGGAATAATGATTAGAACTTTGGCATTAGGTAGATATGATTTAGCTTTTTTTCATTTGTTAATTCATGCTTTATTTAAAGCATTATTATTTATATGTGCTGGGAGAATTATTCATAATTTTAATAATTGTCAAGATATTCGATTTATAGGGGGAGTTTCCAAGTTAATACCTCTTACCAGAGTTTATTTTAATATTTGTAATTTATCTTTATGTGGTCTTCCCTTTTTATCAGGATTTTATTCGAAAGATTTAATTATTGAAAGCTTTTCTATATTAAATATGAATATATATGTATATATTATTTTCTACTTATCTATAGGTTTAACAGTATGCTATAGATTTCGGTTATTAATATATACTTTTTTCATGGATTTTAATTTTATTAGATTGAATTCAATTGGCGATAAAAGAGAAGTAATATTAAAAAGAATAGGAATTTTAATTTCTCTAGTTATTTTTAGAGGGACAATTTTAAGATGATTAATTTTTCCAATTCCTATATTTATTTATTTACCCTTTAAGATGAAAATCTTAATTTTATGGTTAATTTTTTTTGGGATTTGAATTGGATGTGAGACTTCAAAATTTGGGTTAAGGTATGAACTTTTATCATTAAAAAATTACAATTTAAGGAGATTTAATTCTAATATATGGAATTTACCTCTTATTTCTTTATCAATAAATCTTTATCCTTTATCTGTAGGAAAGAAATTATATACTTCTTTTGATCAAGGATGGCTTGAGTATTATGGTAGTCAGAAATTATTAGAGAGCTTTACCTATAGTAGAAAGTTTTTTCAATTACTTTCTAAAAATCATTTAAAAATTTATTGTTTAATCTCAGTTGTTTGATTTTTTTTTTTTTTTTTTGTTGATACTTAAATAGCTTATATTAGAGTTTAGTAGTGAAAATACTAAGGAAATAGAATTATTTTTAAGTAATTTATAAGAGAGAGTCTCTAAATTTACAGTGAAAATGTAAAGTTTTTTTTAAACTATATAAATAAGAAATAAAAACAGAGTTTCACTGCTTAAGATAAAAGTTAGAAGCTTTTTCTTGAATTACTTATTTCATTAATTGGAGAAATTACTCATTTTTATCATTAACAGTGATATACCTCTTTTTGGTTTCAATTAAATTGAGGACTGATATCAGTCAAATTTTTAGGTCGAAACTAAATGTAAAAATTACTTCTCAATAAAGATAAACTGTTTTAATCAGTACTTTTTAAATGCAAATTAAACGTTATTTTTAACTATTATCCTAGTTAATTCATTTTAATGCTCCTTCTTTTCATTCATGGATTAATCCAAAGATTAAAATTAAAATAAAGAAACAATTGAAGATTGAAAATATAATTATATTAGAGGATTTTACTGAAGTAATTATAGGAAGTAGAATAGTTAATTCAACATCAAAAATTAAGAAAATAATAGCAATTAAAAAGAAATGAAGAGAAAATGGTAGTCGTGAGGATGATTTAGGGTCAAATCCACATTCAAATGGGCTTGATTTTTCACGGTCAGTTGATGTTTTTTTAGAAATTAAGTTTAATATTAAGATTATAATTGTTAGGATTATGAAGATTATAGAAGAATTTATTATGATTAGTTTTATTATTTATACTAGAAACTAGATTTTTTGATTGGAAGTCAATTATAATTTTTATATTATATAAATTAGGTTAAATTATCTTCCTCATCAGTAAATAGAAAGATAAAGGAATAGTCATACTACATCTACAAAGTGTCAATATCAGGCGGCTGCCTCAAATCCGAAGTGGTGGGAGGTTGAAAAATGATTGAAGTAAAGTCGGATTAAACAGATTAATAAAAAGCTTGTTCCGATTAATACGTGAAGTCCATGTAAGCCAGTAGTTATATAAAAGGTTGATCCATAAATTCTATCTCTAATAGAGAATGGGGCTTGGTAATATTCATATCTTTGAAGAAAGGAAAAATATAAACCTAAAATTACAGTAATTAAAAGGCTTTGAAAGGATTGGGTATAATTATTTTCTATAATTGCATGGTGTGATCATGAAATAGTTAAACCTGATGAAATAAGAATTAAGGTATTTAATAGTGGAATTTCTAGGGGATTAAAGGTAAAAATTCCCTTAGGAGGTCATTCTAAACCAATTTCAATTCTTGGGGATAATCTAGCATGAAAGAATCTTCAAAAAAATCCAAGAAAAAAAAATACTTCTGATGTAATGAATAAAATTATTCCTCAACGAAGACCTATAGTTACTTTTAAAGTATGTAATCCTTGGAAGGTTCCCTCTCGAATAATATCTCGTCATCATTGATATATAATTAAACTATTAATAATTAATCTAAATAATAGTAAGTTTTTTTCATGTAAGTGGAATCATTTAATTAAACCTATTATTGTGGTAAATAATCCTAATGAACTTATTAAAGGTCATGGGCTATAATCTACTAGGTGGAAGGGGTGATTTTTTTTATTATTTAACATTTAATTTTCTCTTGAGTATAAAGTCATTAAAATTGAAAATACATAGGCTTGAATAATTGATACAGCAGTTTCTAAAATTAGAAGTAAGATTTGAGCTAAAATTAAAATTCTTAAAATAGGGATATTAATTATTGAACCTGAATTTCTTAATAAAGTAATTAATAAATGGCCAGCAATTATATTTGCTGATAATCGAATAGCTAATGTTCTCGGTCGAATAATATTTCTGATAGTTTCAATAATTACTAAAAATGGTAGAAGAATTTGAGGAGCTCCTTGGGGGGCAAGATGGGCTAATATATTTATAAAATTAAAAATTATATTATAAATTATAAAGCTTAATCATAATGGTAAACTAAGGGTTAAAGTTAAAGTTAGGTGGCTAGTTGCAGTAAAGATATACGGAAAAAGACCTAGAAAATTATTGAATAAAATTAATCTGAAAAGAGAAGTAAAAATTAGAGATCTTCCTTTAGAGGAATTTTCTTTTAAGAGAACTTTGAATTCTTTATGTAAAGTATTAATGATTAAAATTCAGATAAAGTTTCATCGAGATGGAATTAATCAATAAGTAGGGGGAATGAAGAGGAAAATAAGTAATGTTCTTATTCAGTTTAAAGTTGAGTTAAAATTAGTTGATGGGTCAAAGGAAGAAAATAGGTTAGCTATCATTTTCAATTTAATAGGGGTATTTTGTTATAAATTTTTTGAGGAGGTTTGATATAGATAATTCTAAAATAATTTAAGATAATTGAGTATATGAAAATTATAATAAAATAAATAAAAAGTAAGGATCAATTTATTGGTGCTATTTGAGGAATTAAAAATTATTAATTAATTAATAATTTTAGCTTGACAAGCTAACGTTATAGTTTAACTAAATTTTTCATTAGAAGTAATTGCTAGATTACTATTAATTGGTTTAAAAGACCAAAGCTTGCATTCGGCCATCTAATGATTAAGTTTTGGAAATAATTCAGTTTAAAAATAAATTGGGTTTAATTCTTTCTAAAATGATAGGTATAAATCTATGGTTTGCTCCGCAAATTTCAGAACATTGGCCAAAAAAGATTCTTGAACGATTAGCAATTAAATTGGCTTGATTTAAGCGTCCTGGGGTTCTATCAATTTTAATTCCTATACTTGGTACTGTCCAAGAATGAATTACATCTGCAGACGTAACTAAGAGTCGAATTTGAGTTTTATAAGGAAAAGGAGTTCGATTATCTACTTCTAGGAGACGAAAATTAAAAGAGTTAAGTTCTTTGGTAGGAATTATATAGGAATCAAATTCAATATTTTTATAATCAGAATATTCATATGATCAATATCATTGATGTCCGATAATTTTAATAGTAATAGAAGGGTTATTAATTTCGTCTAGAATGTATAATAATCGAAGTGAGGGTAAGGCAATTAAAATAAGAATAATAGCAGGTAGAATAGTTCAAATAGTTTCAATTAATTGACCTTCAAGTAAAAATCGGTGTGAGAGTTTATTTAATAATATTCTTAATAGTATTTGTCTAACTAAAATTGTAATTAAAATTAAGATTAAAATAGTATGGTCATGAAATAATGTAAGATGTTCTATTAAAGGTGAGGCTCTATCTTGAAGAAAAAGAGTTTTTCATGTTGAAATTTCTAAAAAAAGATTAAACTTTATATTTGGAGTTTAAGACCAATGCACTATTCTGCCATATTAGAGGTTAATTTGTTACATAAGGAAGTTCTAAAAAGTTATGTTCGGCTGGAGGTAAAAACTGTATTCATTCGAGATTAGAGGCAAGATTATTATTAGAAAGAGAATTTCGTTGAACTGAAAAAGCTTCTCAAATAATAAAAATAAAGTAAATAATTCTTGTTAATGAGATTATTCTACCAATTGAAGAAATTATATTTCAAACTGTATAGGCGTCAGGATAATCTGAGTATCGTCGTGGTATTCCTCTAAGGCCTAGAAAATGTTGAGGAAAAAAAGTTAAATTTACTCCTATAAATATAATAAAAAATTGGGTTTTTAAAAATTTTTTATTTAAAGTTAGGCCAGTAAATAGAGGAAATCAGTGAATAAATCCTGCAATAATTGCAAAAACAGCTCCTATTGAAAGAACATAATGAAAATGAGCTACAACATAATATGTATCATGTAAGATAATATCAATTGATGAATTAGCTAAAACTACTCCGGTTAATCCTCCAATTGTAAAGAGGAAAATAAACCCTAAGGATCATAGAGACGTGGGTGAGTATGTAATTCGTGCTCCATGAAAGGTTGCTAATCATCTAAAGATTTTAATTCCAGTTGGAACAGCAATAATTATAGTAGCTGATGTAAAATATGCTCGGGTGTCTACATCTATTCCTACTGTAAATATATGGTGAGCTCATACTACGAATCCTAATAAGCCAATTGCAATTATTGCATAGATTATACCTAAAACTCCGAAAGTTTCTTTTTTTCCTCTTTCATATCTAATAATGTGGGAGATTATTCCAAATCCTGGAAGAATTAAAATATAAACTTCTGGGTGACCAAAAAATCAAAATAAATGTTGATAGAGAATTGGGTCTCCTCCTCCGGCAGGATCAAAAAAGGAAGTATTAATATTTCGATCAGTAAGAAGTATAGTGATTGCTCCTGCTAATACAGGTAATCTAAAGAGGAGGAGAATAGCAGTGATTCTTACTGCTCAAATAAATAGGGTTATTCGTTCAGATAATATTCCTGAGGGTCGTATATTATAGGCTGTTGTAATAAAATTAATAGCTCCTAGAATAGATGAAATTCCTGCTATATGTAAACTGAAAATGGCCAGATCAACAGAAGCTCCTTCATGGGCAATATTGGATGAGAGCGGGGGGTAGACGGTTCATCCTGTTCCTGCTCCCTTTTCAATAAATCTTCTTATTAGTAAAAGAGTTAAGGAGGGTGGAAGTAATCAAAATCTTATATTATTTAAACGGGGGAATGCTATATCTGGGGCTCCTAATATTAATGGGATTAATCAGTTTCCAAATCCTCCAATTATAATTGGTATTACTATAAAGAAAATTATAATGAATGCATGTGCTGTGACAATAGTATTATAAATTTGGTCATTTCCAATTAGTGATCCAGGATTTCCTAGTTCTGCCCGAATTAGCAAACTTAAGGATGTACCTACTATTCCTGATCATGTTCCAAAAATAAAGTATAATGTTCCGATATCTTTGTGGTTAGTAGAGAATAATCATTTATTCGGTAAAATGGCTGAGATTAAGCGATAAATTGTAAATTTATTAACGAATGTTTAATTCTTTTATCAAATTATATAGTCTATTATAAGGATTTTAAATTGCAAATTTAAAGGTGTATTACTAATACTATAATTTTAAGGCTTAAGAATAATCTTAATTTTGACTTTGAAGGTCAATAGTTTTTTTAACTTAAATCCTTGGTTAGATTGGAAAAATTGAGGTTAAAATTAGTCCTGTAAAGTTAATAGAGTTAATAAATAGAAAAATAATATTTATTTTTTTAAAAGAGAAAATTAAACTTTCTTTAATTTTAAAAGTTAGAGTTGATAAAATTAGGCGTAAGTAAAAATAGAGTACAATTAATGTACAGATAATAAGAATATTAGTTAAAAAAAGGAAAGTTTTTTCTGTTATAAAATAAATAGTTAATCATTTAGGAAGGAATCCAATAAAAGGCGGAAGACCACCTAGTGAGAGGAAATTTAAAAGGATTCTAATTTTTACTAATTTATTATAGTTAAGAATATTTATTAGTTGTTGGATTATATTAATTTTAAATAGTTTAAAAGCATAGATTAGGTTTATTGAAATAAATGTATAAATTATAAAATAGAATAATCATATATCTGAAGAAACTAATAAATTTGAGATTATTCATCCATTATGATTGATGGAGGAATAAGCTATAATTTTTCGTAATCTGATTTGATTTAATCCTTGGATTCCACTAATAATAGAAGAAAAGATAATAGAAAAACAGATGAAAGTAGGATTTATCATCCTATAGGATAATATAATTATTGGGGCTAATTTTTGTCAAGTTAAAATAATTAGAGTATTATTTCAGTTTAAACCTTCAATAATTTCTGGAAATCAAAAATGGAAGGGTGCTGCTCCTATTTTTATTAGGAGTGCTGAGTTTAATACAATTGAAAATTTACTGATAAAAGTAGAATTTAAGTTAAAAGATATTAAGATTCTGTAAAGAATTAAAGTGGAGGCTAAAGCTTGGATAAAGAAATATTTTATTATTGATTCTGAGGGGTATTTATTAGATTTTTTTAAAAATAAGGGAATAACTGTAAGAAGGTTAATTTCTAACCCTAATCATATAGAAAACCAAGAATAAGCGGAGATTGAGATTAAACTTCTTATAATTAGTATAATTATAAAAATAATTTTATTAAATTTAAATATTAAAAAGAAAAGGATTGCAACCTTTATAAGTGGGGTATGAGCCCATTAGCTTAGTTAGCTTATCTTTTTATATGTATATATTAGTATAAGATGTATAAAAGTTTTTGATACTTTAGGTATTAGTTTAAATCTAATATATAGC